TGACCAATTTAATCGATTTCAATTGATCCCTTCGTTACGATTCCTGCTCATAAGATAAGTAATAGAATAGGTAGGGATGACAGGATTTGAACCCGTGACATTTTGTACCCAAAACAAACGCGCTACCAAGCTGCGCTACATCCCTTTCAATTGGGTTACAGTGTCATTGTAGAGAATACCCGTATTGTTTTCCACATCTTTATTTACTCCATTTCTATACAAAAATTATCTTGTCATTTCTTCTTTTTGATCTCATATCATAGAACATATAATTAATTAATTAATAATTAATTATAATAAACTACTTATATGCGTTACGTATAATGAAACCCGCTGTAAAAAAAATGAATATTTTGGGGAAATGCTGGTACAGAAAAGGGCACGTTTTTTTTAAGAAAAGGAATATTCTACTGAATCGTTGTACATTTCAATTTGAATTAGGGATTCCGCGGACAAATACAAGCGATCATTAACTCCATATATGTCTGATCATATATGTATTACAAATTCCAATAAAGAAGGAGGATTTCAAATAAAATGCGAGATCTAAAAACATATCTCTCCGTGGCGCCGGTAGTAAGTACTATATGGTTCGGGTTTTTAGCAGGTCTATTGATAGAGATCAATCGTTTATTTCCGGATGCGCTAATATTCCCCTTTTTTTCATTCTAGTTAGTAACATGGGAAGTGGTGAAGAAGATTAGGGATTTAATAAAATCTCTGTGACTAATCCCTCCCCTTCCCATCTTTTAATTTTAGAATTTTTAAAATTCGAATAAGTTCGAAAAGAGAAAGAATAAAAGTGGATTCAAATTCAGTGAAACTCGGAACTCGGGCCTGAGGCCCGAGGCTCGAATTAAAATAAAATTTTTAATTTAAATTATTTAAATTAAAATAATTAAAAAGAGAATGAGAACGGAAATGGAAATTGATGGATAGGTCAACAATATCATACAAAATACTTAAATGAAAGACGAAACGCTATATTGGGATTAGAAATGTAGTTAGAAATCATTGTATTACTTATTATTACTATCTTGATTGCAACGAAATTTTTCATAATTTTATTTCGAGTTAGCAACTTCTATTTTTTTTTTTTTCGTTCCTTTTTTCTCTTTGGATCGCAAAATAGAATAGTTGAGTGAATCAAAAATACAAAGGGGGTTCATGGCCAAGGGGAAAGATGTTCGAGTAACAGTTATTTTGGAATGTACCAATTGTGCTGTTCGAAATGATGCTAATAAGGAATCAAAGAGGGTTGGTATTTCCAGATATATTACTCAAAAGAATCGACACAATACGCCTAGTCGATTGGAATTGAGAAAATTCTGTCCCTTTTGTTACAAATATACAATTCATGGGGAGATAAAGAAATAGATGGAACCGATTACACGTATGTATTGTATGTCATCCTTCCAAGGAAGATGACAAATGTCATATACCATATATTATATATAACATATATTTAAAGATAAACAAACCAAAAAGAAATCCCCGACAAAATTAGGATTTTCGGGATAAGGAATAAACAAATCATGGATAAATCCAAGCGACTCTATTTTAAATCCAAGCGGTCTTTTCGTAGGCGTTTGCCCCCGATTGGGTCGGGGGATCGAATTGATTATAGAAACATGAGTTTAATTAGTCGATTTATTAGTGAACAAGGAAAGATATTATCTAGACGGGTGAATAGATTAAACTTAAAACAACAACGATTAATTACTATTGCTATCAAGCAAGCTCGTATTTTATCTTTGTTACCCTTTCTTAATAATGAGAAACAATTTGAAAGAGGTGAGTCGGCTGCTAGAACCGCGGGTCTTAGAATCAAAAAGGGGGATAGGCTTACTCTTCACTTGAATCAAAATTCCAATACGAACTCAAAGGCGGATTGATGTTTTGTTCGAAAAATTCGCGAATTAAGATGTGAGTGTCGTGTCATAAGAAAAAAAGGATCGGGGAAAAAGAATAAATCTTTTTTTATTGAACGTCTTGTTTGTTCATTTTGACGACTTTATCATATTATTTGATTATATTTTATCATACTAATTTCTATTCTACCTTCCCGGAGTTAATTTTACAGCGCACTCCATTAAAATTTAAAACATTCCTATGGAGTCCTTCCAATCTACTTATTTTATAATCTCAGTGGAAATCATAGAAAGACAATTTCTATTTAATATAGCTATTTGCGCAAGTATTTTACGATTAAGAAGCAACTGCTTCTTGTACAGATTGTGTATGAAAATATTATAACTATAGTATACTAAATTCCCTCGAATTGCTGCATTTATCCGAGTGATCCACAAACGGCGAAAATATCTCTTTTGCCTACCTCTATCCCGATAAGCCGAAAACAAAGCTCTTATTTTCTGTTGAGTAATAGTTCGAGTAAGTCTTGAATGAGCCCCTCGAAAGCTTGATGCAAATAAACGAATTTTTGTTCTACGTCTCCGAGCTATACATCCTCGTTTAATTCTGGTCATTGAATAAATGAAACTTTGATAAATAACTAATTGATTTCTTTTCTTTCAGTTATTCCCTTCCCCTTTACTAGTTTGTTAATAACAAAACGGATCCTTCCAATGTATAAAATAAAAACTCCAACGGCTTTTGCTACTATAACCTTCCCGCCCACGATTTTTTCTTTTTTTTTATAGGCATTTTACCTCGAAATAAGAAATAATATTGATATTGATACTAGATATTAAAAAAAGCATATTAATATTAAATAAAAACAAAAAGTAGTAAATATAAAATAGAAATGAATAAAAAAAAAATAGTGGGTTCCATCGTTTCTATGGTTACTTCTTAAACGGCGAGATCCCTTCTATACACCGGAGCCCCTTCTTTTCTTTCATTTAATCAATGCTATTGTTAACTTGTACAGTTCACACTCTTTGGCTCTACCCATGAATTATTCAGTAATCCGTCTTTCACAACGAGATCCACTTATACAGTAACGGTATTTAATTATGAAGATTAACTGTGTAGCTGACCCTCTTAGTCCGTTGTTGAAAGAGTAAGGGCGTAATCTTTCTTGCCTTTAAATGGGATTCCCCCCGCTTAATGGATAAACATTTGCTACCAATGGGAAATTCTTTCTCATCTTAAATTGAAAATGGAGACGATTGGATTTACACCACTAGAAACCATAAATTTTGATACACAATAGAAGGGTATGATAGATACTTTTTAGATAGTGAATGGAGTTCTTCCGTTTTATTTTATCTTATTTACTGTTACTGATCACTGATACTGGAAAAATGGGTTCTTTTCTTTTGCCCCAGTCCATGCTCTGAACGAGTCACACATACACCCTAGTACATGTTCCTCGTCGCTGAGGGCATCCCCCAAGGGCGGGGGATTTCGTAACATTTCTGATCGGCTGTCTCGTCTTTCTAATAAGTTGTTTAATAGTTGGCATGTTTACTCGTATACATAATGAGCTGGTTTAGATCGATCCTAACCGGCCGATTAGGAATTACTTCTATAGTAATAAATTAATTAATAGAATACTCTATCAAACCCAGTAAGAAGATAAAATTTCAAATGGCGTATTTGTATTTGCGCGAAATCCCTGTTATTTTTTATTCTACCCCTACATGATCAACAATTCCATGAGCTTGGGCTTCTGTTGCTGACATAAAAACATCTCTTTCCATGTCTTCGGATACAACCCATAGAGGTGTGCCTGTTCTTTGTACATAAACCCTTGTAATGGTTTCGCGCAGCTTCATCATTTCTTCCGCTTCCAGGATAAATTCTCCTGCGGGTGCCTCATAAAAAGAACTAGCAGGTTGATGGATCATTACCCTGATTATATAACCTAATAAATGGTTCTTCTATCTCGAAGAGAAATCAAAGAGAATAAATTAAATAACGAGTAATGATATGAAAACCAAAAGATAGAATTGAACAACCGTACAGGCATCTTTTGCGCATTGCATACGGCTATACAATGGAATTTACTTTATAACCTCCATTCCATTGAAGAAGTATAAAATCAAATTCAAATATTCAAATATAGGGCCTATCAGACCCCGATCGGTAAATAATCCAATAACCATCCTTCATTTTATTTTGGAGTAGTTAAAACATACTATGATGGTTCCGTTGCTTTATATATTTATTTAGTCTGTTATTAAGCAATCCCAAAGTTTCTTTTTTTTGTATTCTTTCCTAAGATAAATATTGTTATTATACCTCTGGTGTGAAAACAAAAAAGTTTGTGACGCTGCAATAGGCTTCCGATAAATCAGATAAAATCGGAAATGCCCTTTATCTCATACTATTCGTTCGATATATAATCTAATGATTTATTTTTGAAAAAAAAAAAAAACAAAAATAAAAAAAAAAAAAGGTTTCTCATATCGAATTCAAAATGCCATGCTATTATTACTTAATAGTCATATTTCATATGGCGAAGGCATAGTCTTCTTTTTTCTCTCAAATACAAAATTCATTGGCGCCGAGCATGAGGGAATGCTAGACGTTTGGTAATTTCTCCTCCGACCAGAAGAAAAGATCCTATTGAAGCGGCCAATCCCATGCATATTGTCTGTACATCTGGTTGTACAAATTGCATAGTATCATAAATAGCTACTCCGGGTATTACCCACCCCCCGGGAGAGTTTATAAACAAATACAGATCTTTGCTATCATCCTCTAGACTGAGATATACCATAAGACCAATAATTTGATTCGAGAGATCGCTATCAACCTCTTGGCCTAAAAAAAGTAATCTTGCTCGATAAAGTCGGTTGATTAGGATATAATTGTATCCTTAGGAACCGTACGCGCACCTTTTGATGCATACGGTTTACCAAAAATCGCGCAAAAAAAAAGAATCAATGTGTAGATTGCAGCCCTCATTCTTTTTTATTTTCATAGGGGGCTCCTTCTAACAAAGGGCTTTTTTTCTTCCATTTTTCAAGAAGGATTTGTTTTGGCCTGTTTACTTTACCTATATATAAATAATATATATATAAATAATTTACTAAACTTATCGAATGAACTTCTCATTGATGTATTGTTTCATCGAGATCGAATCCAAATAACGATGCCATTTTCTTGTTCCTGAATGGGCTTTTTCAATTTTTTTAGGTTTATGCTCTACTCCGAGTAAAGATAGGCCCGATTTTTATTTGCACATATAGGGCAAATGTCCCAATACCACGTCTTTTTGCTATGGCTTTTTTTATTTTTCAATTTCATTTATTTCATGTCTTCCACTAAATATTCAATGTATTCATTATATTAAATGTATTCATTATATTACTCGATTGATTAAACAGTTTGAGATCGCTCCTGTTTATAAATAGAATATTATAAAAGTAGTAATCTTAGATATATTACCAATTGGGTTTTTTCTAAACGGAGCCTGGATACTTCATTTTTTTGGTCCAGTCGAGCCAACCATAAATTATTCTAATTGATAATATTAATCTGATACCCCTACAAAAAATAAATAGGATTAAATTGTATTTCACGCTCCAAACTTTTGATAATTCAATCAATCTTTTTTGGGCGAAAGAGGGGATATCTCGATCAGGGGAGAGAATGGGGAAATTCCATGTGACCCAATATATCTGACAAGTCGCACTATATGTCAACCCACGATGCATCTTCCTCTCCAGGACTTCGAAAAGGTACTTTTGGAACACCAATAGGCATAAAATGAAAGAAAAAAAATTAAGTACTATATCTTACTTTGATGTGGAAGCGTAACAACGGGTTTATTGTCTTAATAAGATTAGCCTTTATCATAGTTTATCCATAAATTGAATAAGTTCATAACAATAACATAAAAAAAGAAAACCGAATGATTATGACTAAAGGAAAATTTTTACGAAACGAATGGGTCTTTGGAATGATATGAACAAATGGGTATGTCTTCACTCAGAGAAAATTAAAGTGGGATCAATCCCCTCTACCATTGCGTATTGGTACTTATCGGGTATAGAATAGATCTGCTTATTTTTGTTCCTACAAATGGAATTCGTCTATTATTACTATCTATTATTATTATTACTAAAAGAATAGAACAAATATTAATTCTTTCCTCGAGAAAATCTACCGAAAGAGTGGGTCCAGAGCATAGTTTTTTTACTTTTTACAATGCAATAAAGTTACATAGTGTCTATTATTCGTTGATTAAAGGGGTATTTCCATGGGTTTGCCTTGGTATCGTGTTCATACCGTCGTATTGAATGATCCGGGTCGTTTGATTTCTGTTCATATAATGCATACAGCTCTAGTTGCTGGTTGGGCCGGTTCGATGGCTCTATACGAACTAGCGGTTTTTGATCCCTCTGACCCCGTTCTTGATCCAATGTGGAGACAGGGTATGTTTGTTATACCCTTCATGACTCGTTTAGGAATAACCAATTCATGGGGCGGTTGGAGTATCACAGGAGGTACTATAACGAATCCGGGTATTTGGAGTTACGAAGGTGTGGCCGGGGCACATATTGTGTTTTCTGGCTTATGCTTTTTGGCAGCTATTTGGCATTGGGTGTACTGGGATCTAGAAATATTTTCTGATGAACGTACAGGAAAACCTTCTTTAGATTTACCTAAGATTTTTGGAATTCATTTATTTCTTTCAGGGTTGGCTTGTTTTGGGTTTGGCGCATTTCATGTAACGGGGTTGTATGGTCCTGGAATATGGGTGTCCGATCCTTATGGACTAACCGGAAGGGTACAATCTGTAAATCCAGCGTGGGGTGTGGAAGGTTTTGATCCTTTTGTTCCGGGAGGAATAGCCTCTCATCATATTGCAGCAGGGACATTGGGCATATTAGCCGGCCTATTCCATCTTAGTGTCCGTCCGCCCCAACGTCTATACAAAGGATTACGCATGGGAAATATTGAAACCGTCCTTTCCAGCAGTATCGCTGCTGTCTTTTTTGCCGCTTTTGTTGTTGCTGGAACTATGTGGTATGGTTCAGCAACTACCCCGATTGAATTATTTGGTCCCACTCGTTATCAATGGGATCAGGGATACTTCCAGCAAGAAATATATCGAAGAGTTAGCGCTGGGATAGCCGAAAATCAAAGTTTATCAGAGGCTTGGTCTAAAATTCCTGAAAAATTGGCTTTTTATGATTACATCGGTAATAATCCGGCAAAGGGGGGATTATTCAGAGCGGGCTCAATGGACAACGGGGATGGAATAGCTGTTGGGTGGTTAGGACACCCTATCTTTAGAGATAAGGAAGGGCGTGAACTTTTTGTACGTCGTATGCCCACTTTTTTTGAAACATTTCCGGTTGTTTTGGTAGACGGAGACGGTATTGTTAGAGCCGATGTTCCGTTTCGAAGGGCAGAGTCGAAGTATAGTGTCGAACAAGTAGGTGTAACTGTGGAGTTCTATGGTGGCGAACTGAATGGAGTCAGTTATAGTGATCCTGCTACTGTGAAAAAATATGCTCGACGCGCTCAATTGGGCGAAATTTTTGAATTAGATCGTGCTACTTTGAAATCCGATGGTGTTTT